CGAGTAATAATCTGGATTGTGAATTACTCAACTGAGTAATACTTGCGCAAATCAAAGATATTTATTTGTCCGTCTATTATATATATCCCAAGACTTTTGATAATAAAAAAACCCTTTATATTGGAAAAAGGGGGAGAACATAACTATCTTCAAAATCCTAATGCAAAAAAAGATAAATAGTTAGGGAGTGAAATAAGCTTATTGGGGATAGAGGGACTTGAACCCTCATGATTTTTAAAGTCGACGGATTTTCCTCTTACTATAAATTTCATTGTTGTCAGTATTGACATGTAGTACGGGACTCTATCTTTATTCTCATCCGATTAATAAGTTCTTCACAAGATCTATCAGACTATGGAGTTAGTGTGAATATTTTAATGAATAAATCTTGATTGATTCTGCTTTCAACTTTGAATGGATTCACAAGAATTCTTGCATTTTTTCATTTAATCTTCTAGATCTCTACTCTAAATATAGAATAAAGTATGGATTTATATATATAATATATATAAAAAAATACAGAACAGATTCGGGTTGTCATTAATCATTTCACTCCGTCGATTTTACCCCCCCTTTTTATGGGAATTTAGACGGAAGAAGTCTTATAATAACACAGCACAGTCAACCCAATTTGTTAGAACAGCTTCCTTTGAGTCTCTGCACCTATCCTTTTTTTCTTTTGAAAAAAGGAAACAAAAGGAGTTGGCTCAGGATTACCCTTTTTTTTATTCCAGGGTTTCTCTGAATTTGAAAGTTTTCACTTAGTAGGTTTCCATACTAAGGCTCAAGCCAATTAAGTCCGTAGCGTCTACCGATTTCGCCATATCCCCGTTGTATTTTACAAAATTAGGATCCCAATCTGATGTCCTCCCCTTCCTTACCTTTCAATTTTTTCGATTTTTTTTATACTGATTTATATACTGAAAATTCTCTTTTTTTCTTTATCTTATTTTATTTCTATTGCGAAGCCTATCAAATAGAAATAAAATAGAAATTGAATTTTGTCTAATATGAAATGATTCTATCATTTCTGTAGGTACAATTCAATATAGATGAATAGAGAGTATATATATGTCTCTTTCGCTTATGCAGTTTGTAATACTCAAAGGGTCGATTCTTTGGTTTTCGTCTTAGTTTCTTGAATGAAAATAGAATAATATTTTATTATGATCTGGATTTCATTTTTTGTTTTTTAGGTTTTCTTGGGGTAACATAACTAAAAAAATCGCTATTCATTATATCTATTTATGACATTTTTTTTCAAATTAATAGAACTCATTATATATTCTTTTTTTTTATAATTTATAATAATATATAATAATATAATAATATATAATATAATTATATTATAATTATAATAATATAATAAATTAATTAAAAATTTATGAACATTTCAATTTTACATAGAATCTGCTCTAGACGAAAAATCTAGAATCTCTAGAGATAGAAATAAACGAAATTCAATATTTATTTTTATTTGATTGGACCTATTTATTTATTTATTTAAAATTTTTTTATATAATTTATATCATAAAAGAATAAAAATGAATAAGCTTAAACTAAGATATAGTTTTTATGTATGTAGACTTTCTATGAGCCTGCTTAGCTCAGAGGTTAGAGCATCGCATTTGTAATGCGATGGTCATCGGTTCGATTCCGATAGCTGGCTTTTCTTTCTTTTTATTTGTTGTATTTTATTATTTTTTTTTTAATCTTTTAATCAAAGAACAAAAAAAATAATTAATTAATAATTATTAATAATTAATAATTATTAATAATTAAAGGGCACCCTTCGTCAAAAGGTTACTAATCTATAATGTCGTAGAAATTACCAACTATGAATAAAAGGAAAAGCAAAGGGTTGAGTCTTGCTATAATAAATCCTGAAAAAGACTTTTTCGTTTCCTTTTCTTTTTTTACTTATACTTAACATAGATTAATACAAAATTAAAAAGATAGAATATAAAAATGGGTTTGTATATCATATATACAATACAATACATCTCATTATTCATTGTATTGTAATAGTAATATAATAGTTCAGGAGATTTCGTTTCATTTCTCATTTAGTTTTAATTTAGGTTTGTTTGTTTGTAAAATGATATATAAATAATTTAAATATATATAAATAATTTAAATAATAAATAAATAAATATTAAATTAAATAATATTAATATATAAATAATAAATAAATAATAAATAAGGAGTCTTTATGTCGCGTTACCGAGGACCTCGTTTCAAAAAAATACGCCGTTTAGGGGCTTTGCCTGGACTAACAAAAAAAAAGCCTAGAACCGGAAATGATCTTAAAGCCCAATCACGCTCCGGGAAGAGATCTCAATATCGTATTCGTCTAGAAGAAAAACAAAAATTGCGTTTTCATTACGGTATTACAGAACGACAATTACTTAAATACGTTCGTATCGCCAGAAAAGCCAAAGGTTCAACAGGTCAGATTTTACTACAATTACTTGAAATGCGTTTGGATAACACCCTTTTTCGATTGGGGATGGCTCCAACTATTCCTGGAGCCCGCCAATTAGTTAATCATAGACATATTTTAGTTAATGGCCATATAGTAGATATACCGAGTTATCGTTGCAAACCCCAAGATACTATTACGGCAAAGGATGAACAAAAATCTAGAGCTCTTATTCAAAATTATCTTGATTCATCCCCCCCTGAAGAATTGCCCAAACACTTGACTCGTGACCCATTTCCATATAAAGGGTTAGTCAATCAAATAATCGATAATAAGTGGGTCGGTTTGAAAATAAATGAATTGCTAGTTGTAGAATATTATTCTCGTCAGACTTAGTCCTAACTAAAATACAAAGTATAAAAGTTCGGACAATTTGGTCTCTTTCTTTCATCAAAGTAAATTGATTTAAGGATTAAAGTGCTGGGTTTGATACCCATTTTATCCCACTCATATATTCTTTCCCATCTCGAATCTAACTGTTATAATAATGGTATTTCATTTCTTGTTGTTTGATATTTTACAGTTAAGAATGTTGGTGAATTAGGTCAAAGTACGGAAAGAGAGGGATTCGAACCCTCGGTAAACAAAAGCCTACATAGCAGTTCCAATGCTACGCCTTGAACCACTCGGCCATCTCTCCTACACAATTATTATGACTCAAAAACCGAAAAAATAGCGAACCTTTTAAAAAATATAAAATATTAAGCTTTAATATTTTCATATTTTGATAGGTATAACCAACCAAAGAATTCTATTCTATAACTAATAATAATAGAGTAAGTTTTTAGAAAAAGCTTTCCTCGAAGAATTCAAGTTAAAACAATGTTTTTTCTTGTGAAATTATCAAAATAGATATATTGAGTCATATTTGTTCAGACGATGTTCCTACCCTTTTTTAAAAATCTTAAATCAAATCGGATATAAAAATATCAGATAGTTATATTAATAATATTTCTATACAGTTATATATTTATATACACATATATACCTACCACCGAATTGGAACAAATTAATTGATTGATGAGTTTAAGTAAAAAAGAAAAAAATATAATTAAGTATAAGTTTTGTATCTTTATTTCATTTTTTTGTTTGGAACTTAATATGTTTTTATGTTATTTCGTACTGTACAAATCCTTTGTTTGGGGAATCCTTTTTCCACAAGAGGTAATGAGAATTCTTATAGAATGGATTGATACCTATGTCTAGATCGCGAATAAATGGAAATTTTATTGATAAGACCTTTTCAATTGTGGCCAATATCTTATTACGCCTAATTCCGACAACTTCGGGAGAAAAAGAGGCATTTACTTATTACAGAGATGGTGTGATTTGATTTTTTTTTTTTCTGCTTCTAGTTTGAGGAGAAAGACACATGATTTGAAATATAAAGAACAAATATTCTTATTCTATATTAAAAAAAATCGACGCTTGTTGAAGGTGAAGTTTAGAAATAGAACAATTCCTTCTGTCGTGTATCCCCGATTGATGCAGCCTCAAATACTCTGCTTCAATTATCAATTTGAGTATTAGTATTGAGCGGAAGGTTACACTTGTGTGTTCTGTATTACAGGTCAATCCTACTTCCTAGTAAGAAAGTCCCAACAGGCGGCATAGGGGAAAAAGCACTATACCTAGCAATCGACAACACGAAAGCTTTGTAAAAAATGACTTACTGATTCCCTTCTCTTATCTAGATTGGGACTAACAAGAATGGTTGGGACAACAAACATCCATTTCATTGGTCCTTTGGATACCCGTATAACCATCAAAGACTGTTGAAGTGAATATTTCCTGGAAATTAGGGGGCGTTGAGGACAAAGTAATTGTTGGAGCTATCTTTTTTATATTAGTATCAAGGCGTTTGATATTAGTACAAGTTCTTGCGCAAGAAGGTTGGCTAGAGATTTTTTGTAAAAACACTAGCCCCACTCAGTTCATAATGAGACTATTTCAACCTTGTGTATTATTCCGTGTATTTGTTTATTCTCATTATGCGTATTTAAAGGAGGAGCCGTATGAGATGCAAATTTCACGTACGGTTCTGGAACGGAGATTCGTTGAATCGAATGACGACCGTAACGGATGTTAGCTCAATCCGAAGGAAATTATGCAGAAGCTTTACAGAATTATTATGAAGCTATGCGACTAGAAATCGACCCCTACGATCGAAGTTATATACTCTATAATATAGGCCTTATTCACACAAATAATGGGGAACATACGAAAGCTTTAGAATATTATTTCAGGGCATTAGAACGAAACCCATTCTTACCCCAAGCTTTTAATAATATGGCAGTGATCTGCCATTACGTGCGACTATCTCCGCTATAGAAGGAAACAGAAGGAAAGGGTAAGACCCTCCTTTTTAGTAAATACTAAAAAAAATAGGCTCACTACATATACATCGTCTAAAATGCCGATTTTTTGAGCTGTAGGAAAGAAAGAGATTTCATAGAAATTTTAAAATATGAAGAAATTAAGAGATGCCTAGATACTTTTTTCTATGTCGTCTATGGAT